GGGTACCCCCTTTGTATAAAATTTTGTTAGTGGTCCCATTTAAATTTTAAAATTTAAAATTTAACAAAAGTAGGTTGAACGTAGTCAGCCTACTTTTACCTAAGATTTGACAATAATTAAAGTGTGATTTATAATTCTATCTTTATTAAGAGAAAGAAAATAACTAAAAGTTGGGGTTTTAAGAAAATAGTATCAATTGATTAAAAATAGAAGATAAAATAAGCTAATTAAAGTATGATGTGTAATTTTATGTTTAATTAATTTTTAAAAGAAGTATTGTGTCTATTAGAAAGACGATTGTGTTGTCAAAATTTGGTAACATGTGGGATGGTCCCCCATAATCTTTCACATCAAGAAAGGTTCAATAATCTGACAACATGTTTGGTAAAAGGGATTTCCATAGTTAGGTTATGAGCCTAAAAGCTTTAATTAGCTTATTTTATCTTGATTCCAATTTTTGGTAAGATAAAGTCCTTTCGTACAAATTTCTTATTTTAGAAGATAGGAGCTGACCTGACTTGCGTCGGTCTGAACTCAGCTCACGTAGGAAATTAAAGGGTGAACAAACCTACTTTATACGCTGCTGCACGTATAAGTAATCCTGAGCCAACATCGAGGTGCTAATCTTTTTCGTCAATTTGATCTCTCAGAAAAAATAAGTCTGTTATCCCTACGGTAGCTTTTCTTTCTTTTTTTTTCTTGTCAATAAAGTTTAATAAATAAGGATGTTTGGGTTATTCCTTTGTTGCCCCAACAAATTATATAAGTTAAAAAATATAGCTCGATAGGGTCTTTTTGTCTTTCTGTTTTTTTCAGTATTTTCACTGAAATTCTAATTTTATTTGCAGGTCTATAGAAAGTTATAACTGATGTTTACCCATTCATACTAGCCACTAATTAAGAGGCAAATGATTATGCTACCTTCGCACGGTCAGGGATACCGCGGCCGTTGAATTTTCACTGGGCAGGGCTTACCTAATATAAGAGAAAATAGGAAATGTTTTTGATAAACAGTCAAGCTATATGTTGCCGAGTTCTTTTAATTTGGTTTTATTACTTATTTAAACATTATATAAAGGAATATTAGTTTTAGGATTTGTTTTTAATGAAAGAATAGTATTTTTTCTAATTCCTGTAACGGAGGTTATTAAATGTAAAAGTATATTAATTTGGTCTATTAAAAATTTAAAGCTTGTCCTTTAAATTATTTTAGAATAAATTTTATGGTACTTAAATACCTGTGTTTAATTTAACTAGCTATCATCAAAAGCGAAGGTATGTAGCCTCTGATTAAATGTTTGTGTAAATTTTGTAACATTTAAATTTGTTCTTAACAACTATTAGTCAGCTCTTTTGATTTCGAGTGTATATATTTTATATTAAAGTTGTTTAACCATTATACAAAAGGTAGAGTGATTTATTTAATTTAGTTTGAATTAATTTTATAAATTGTAAAATGTGGATTAGAATTTATTGGTAAAGAAGGGTGACCCATGTTAGTGGTGTAAACACTATATATTTATTATACTACATCTTTTAGGTGCAACTTCCGTTACACCAACTGTGTTACGACTTATCTCATCTTTCGGCGAGAGCGACGGGCGATTTGTGCACTTCCGAGAGCGGTATTCAATTTAGTATTATAAATTAAATTTACTTCCAAGTCCAATTTTAAAATCAAATTACTTTGATTTATTTAGAAGTTTGTTATTGTAGCTCATAGGGTCCTAAATGTGAGCAGTATTTGGACCTGACTTTTTTAGGGGGCTTATTTTATTTACGCTCTTATAAGGTTTATTGAAGACGGCAATACACTAGCTAAGAATTTAGGTAAATTTTGTTGGGGGTCATCAAATTAAAATACAAGCTCCCCTGGTTGGTTTGGAGGCCGCCAAGTTCTTTAGGTTTTAATCATGTAATCGTTGTTCCCGGGATTAGGGTTTGTGGCATAAAATAAAGGGGTATCAAATCCCTGTTTCTTTTTATGCTTTAATATTAACTTTAAATGAAATTTTTTTAATTATAATATAAAATTATACTTAAAATACTATTGGTTTATTTCAAAAAATAGGAGAAATATTATCCCGTAAAAACTTTCTTGCCCTATACGTCTAACCGCGGTTGCTGGCACGAGTTTACCCAGGATTTATTTTCTATAACTGTTTGATAGTTGGCATAATAAAAAGTTTTTCATTGTGTCGGCAGGTAGTTTGGGTATTTTTATAAAATTGATTAGCCCTTCGTATTTTGTTAAAAAATTTTAGGTCTGCCTGGTGGTTTGAAAATTACATATGTAGATTTAGAAAAAGAAAGTTGAGAAGCTAGAATCAAACTGGTAGTAGAGAGGAGACCTATCTTCAGGGCTTAATTCTGATGCATTTGTTTGCTACTCTACTAAACATAGATGGGTCTTTCTTCTGATTGGAAGTCAAAGGTCTTTTATAAACGAATGTTTGTGATTAACTATATATATAAAGTGTAGTTAATCTGTTGTTAAATTAGCGAAAGGCAGATTAGCTTTTTCTGTTTTGCAAACAGATGTGAAACACTTTTCTCGCAGAGAAGATTACTCATAAAAAGGTTTACAGCCTTTCGCTTTTTTCAGCCATTCCCTAATAAAAGAATTCCAATTAGTGGAGTAAATAAATAAGTAGGAAGAATTTGTCAAGTTAAGGCAATTAGAGAAGTGTCTGAAATTGTAGAAGTTGGCGTGGTTAATACAACGCCGTGTGAAGTAGAAGAGTAAATAATAATTGAATAAATTACAACTATTATTCTTGTTAATGCTAAAATTATTACTCATAGATAAGAGTAAAGTATTAATGAAAAAAAAATTACGATTTCAATTAAGAGGTTTGTTGAGGGAGGAGCACTTATATTAGCAATTGAGGCAATTAAAAATATAAATGCTAGTGGTGGTGAATAAGTTTTTAATGCTCGAAGAAGTAAAGTTCTGCGTGAATTATATATTGAATATAGAGTACCTGTTAATAAAAATAGTCTAGCTGATGCTGGTCCATGAAAGATTATTGCAATTATAGCAGAAAATCTTGACAATTGGGTTAGGGAGCATGATAGTGGGATGATTGTAGCTATATGCACTACAGAGGATAGGGCAATAACTTTTTTAATGTCTGTTACTCGTAAACAAAATAATCTTGCTAATATTCCTCCTAAAATTCTGATAGAAGAAAACATTGATGAAAATTGTAATGAAGGTAAAATTTTTATTGAAAATAATCGTATTAATCCATATCCTCCTAGTTTTAGTAGGGTTGCAGCTAATACTATAGAACCAAATGTTGGGGCTTCTAGATGTGCTTTAGGTAATCAGAGGTGTAGGGGATATATAGGTAATTTTACTATAAAAGTTATAGTAGCAAAAATTATTATTATTGTTGGAGTATAAAAAAGAGATAAGGTTGTTGTTCATTTAATAATGGTAATAGCTAAAGATCTTGATAATGAAGACCAAGAGATTAAGAAAATAAGAAATGGTATTGAGGAAATGATAGTATAAAAAACTATATTGAAGATAGCTCTTTTTCGGTCAGGGGTGTATCCTCAAATTATGATCACTATGGTAATTGGAATTAGTGATAATTCTAAAAACAAGTATAGAAATAAAATATTATGTGTTAAAAATACAGCTGTAGAAATTAATCCAATAAATATATTTAATTGTAATGCGGGGATTTTTAGTACTTCATTTCTTAAAGAAATTCTAACTGATATTATAATTAGTAAGGCTAATAAAGATAGAGTTGTAGATAGAATATCTGTATTTGTTCATGTATAGGATATAGTAGTATAGGTTTGTGTTGTAAATATAACTATTTGGCTTGTAAAAAAAACTAGAAATACTATAGTAATAGTTGTGGGAATAAACAGCAAAAATGGTGTTAATAATATAATTTTTAGCATAAAACTATTTTTTTTGTATCTATTCGGTCTGAACCGAAAGAGCGTGAGAATGAAACTAAAATTCTAAGACCTATTCTTGCTTCTAGGGCTGCAAGTGTGAGGAGAACTATTAGTAGGGTTATATCAGTGCTAGTTATTGATTTTATAGCTAGAGTAATGGCAATAATAGTTAGTAATTCTAAAATGATTAGTAATGATAATACTGATGGCGTTTTTAAAAGTCAAAAAATTGTAATTATAATAAGAATTATAGCTATTGTATTATTAAACATTATAATCAGTGAATGGCACTATTTTTGGTTGAAAACCAAAGGTTTCTAAAACTGTGACTACGGTGGTTTAGGGGTTTTCCTTCTTATCATCTTCAGAGATATACTTTTATTTAAGCTACAAAACCACTTTAAGGTGTCCCGGTTTAGGTTTACAAGACCTATGTTTTATCTAAACTATTAAAGTTAAGTTAAAATTATTAAAGTAGTTATTATAAATATTATTAGAATAAAATTAAATGACGGGAAAAAATAAGAGGAGCTTTTAGCGATGGTACTAATGATTATATTTGGTATAGAGGATGTTGATTGGTGAATTCAGTTGTCTTCTATAAGTAGGCTAGTATTTGCGGATATTTTATTAATAGTTAAGGTAGTAAGAGAGTGGGAAATTGGTGTTAGTCTACTTATCTGAAGATTTATTTCAGATGGTACATTTATTATAGGCAATAATGCAACTGATATTATATTTGTGCAGGATATTATAATTATAATAGTTGATAAAAGAACTAAAATTAGCATAGATTTAATTTCTGGTATGATTGTTGGGTGAATAAATACAGGAGAAATATTTCATATTAAAAAAGAGCTTAAAAAAATACTTCCTCTCCTTAAGATAGCGGCAGCTAAATTATGCGAGATAGGTTGAGCTAATTTAAGAGTTATAGGAGAGTGGGAGAGAGAATTATTGTGAATTATTGTTAATATTTTTATAGAATAAATAGAAGTTAGAGCTGTTGCAGCTAAAACTAGGAATAATGATATTAAAGAGAATTGTTTAGTAAAGTAGTTTTCTAAAATAATGTCTTTAGAATAAAATCCAGAAAGGAAAGGAAGAGCTATTAGTCTTATTGAAGCTACTGTGATTATAATGAGTGAGGAGTTTGAAATTATATTTAGTTCACCTAATTCTCGTGTATCTTGTTTATGATTTATTATAACTAATACTCAACCCGCTCTAATAAATAGTAGAGCTTTAAATCTAGCATGCGAGATTAAATGAAAAAAAGCAATTTTGTTGTTATTTATTCTGATTCTAAATATTATTATTCCTAGTTGTCTTAAGGTTGATAGAGCAATTAATTTTTTTACGTCAGGTTCTATGGTTGCAGCTATTCCAGCTATAACTGATGTAAGTAGTGCTGTTAATAATGTAATTATTATTAATGGTATTGTAAGTTTAACTGATGAAGTTACTCGAATTATAAGAAAAATACCTGCTGTTACTAGTGTTGATGAATGTACTAGTGCTGAAACTGGAGTTGGTGCTGCTATAGCGGCAGGTAGTCATGAGGAAAATGGGGTTTGAGCGCTTTTGGTGAAGGAGGCTACAAGAAAAAGAAGTGTAATTAAAGATGAGAAAAATGATAATCTTGACAAAGATTGATTATTATTTATTGAGCTTGACCCAGCTAAAAAAAAACTTGATAAGCATGATAAGATTAGTACGTCTCCAATGCGGTTAGTAAATCTTGTTACTATTCCTGAAAATAACCCTTTGGGTGTTTGGTAATAAATAATTAATAAAAATGAGGAGATTCCTAAACCGTCTCAACCAATTAATATGGTTAAGAAGTTATTGTTTGGGATAAAAAATATTATTGAGGCGATAAAGGTTGATAATGTAAATAAAAATTGATTCTGATGTTTATCAGTTTTTATATAGCTAAGTGAGAATAAAGATACTGCTAATGTTACTAAAAGTAGTGTAAGAAGAAAAGTTGTTGAAATTCAATCTATAATAAAAGAAAATGAAAGGTATATTGATTTAGAAAAAGTTAAGTCTCATACATAAATTAATGAGCTAGAAGTTATATAGTGATATAGTATAAATATAAAACAACTTAGAGTGAAAATAGAAATTATTAAGGTAAATGAAGAGGATTTTTTTGAAAATATCATTACCTTAGGCTATTAAGCATTTCCAAGACCACAACTTGATGTTTTAAACTTCTAAGGTAGCTTGGACAAATGTCTGTTTTTGGGCCGAAACCAATAGATCAAGCTAAAGCAGGATGATCGTTAGCAAATAGTGTTAATAATAACCTAAAAATATATGCTTGAATTAAGGCAATTGCTATTTCAAATAAAATATATCCTGTTTGAATTAAGGTTACGAGGAATATTAATACTATTGATGAAAAAAAAAATCTAGCATTATATGATCCTATTATAGATAGCACTACGTGTCCAGTGCTAATATTGGCTGTAATTCGTACTGCAAGAGTTAATGGTCGTACAATATAACTGATAAATTCAATTAAGATTAAGAAAGGGTTTAGTCATATAGGGGCTCCTGAAGGTAGAAAGTGGGCAAATACTAATTTTTGGTTTTGGTGAATTCTTGATAAGACAATACTTAATCATAAAGTTAGTGCTAATGGTAATGTGATAGTTAGTTGAGAGGTTATCCTAAATACATATGGTAAGATACCTAGTAGATTTATGGTAATAAGAATAATGAACAAAATATTAATAATATTAGAAAATGAAGAAATATTTTTACCTATTGTACGAGCAGATTGTCTTGTTATAATTTTTATAGTATTAAGTAGGGAGAATATATAAGTAGGGTTTGGATTTCATTTTAGTAATAATATTAGTGAATAAAGTGGAATTAATAAAATAGGTAATATTAGGTATATAAGGCTTAGCAATAGTAATCCTGGGTCTATGGATGAGAATACGTCAAATGTCATTAAAAGGTGACAAGGTCTTATCAAACTTTGAAGGTTTGAAGTTTATATAACTTAACCTTTTATTTTATAATTATTGATGAATAAATATCTGTTACAAATGGGTAAATAATAAATATTGTAAAATATAAATTAGTAAAAACTAATCTTAAGAAATTATAAGGTGGTTCAACTGGGCAACCTCCTAGTCAGGTTAGTACTAAGAAGATTGCTGTTAAAATTCATAAAAGTGTTTGTTGGGTGGGTGAGAATGTTGATGATGAAATTCTAAATGTTGATAGGAGTGGCAATGCAAAAAGAATGGCGATAGCTGCAAATATAGCAATAACTCCTCCTAATTTATTTGGGATCGATCGTAAAATAGCATACGCGAATAAAAAGTATCATTCAGGTTTAATATGTTCTGGTGTAACAAGGGGATTAGCTGGAAGAAAATTATCGGGTTCGCTTAGTATGTTAGGATCAAATAGAGAAATAGTAAATAATAGTAAGATAAAAATTATAATACCAAATATGTCTTTTACTGAATAATATGGGTGAAAAGGGATTAGATTATTGTGAGTGGGAATTCCTAAGGGGTTGTTAGACCCTGTTTGATGAAGTATTATAATGTGAATTATAGTTATAGCGCATAAAATAAATGGTAAAACAAAATGGAAGGCAAAAAAACGGTTTAGAGTAGCGTTGTCAACTGCAAATCCTCCTCATACTCATTCTACTAAAGTAATACCAATGTAGGGGATAGCAGACAACAGGTTAGTAATGACAGTGGCACCTCAGAATCTTATTTGTCCTCAAGGAAGTACGTATCCAACAAAGGCTGTGCCTATTAAAATAAAATATATAATAATACCTGTGTTTCATGTATCGTGGAATTTGAAAGACCCATAGTAAATTCCTCGTGCAATATGAAGATAAATAGCGATAAAAAATAATGATGCGCCGTTGGTATGTATATTTCGTAATGCTCATCCGAAATTAACGTTTTGAGTAATATGAATAATTGAGTCAAATGCTGAAGTAATATTTGGGGTATAGTGTAGTGCTAAAAAAATTCCAGTAGCTAGTTGAATAATAAGTATTAAACCTATTAATGACCCAAAGTTTCATCAAATTGATAAGTTTGATGGTGCCGGTAAATCAATTACAACACCATTAATTAACTTTAATAGAGGGTGGGATTTTCGTAAAGGAGAAAATTTTATTGACATTAATATAGGGCGTAAGCCATTTTCAAGTTAAAAGCTTGATGCTGTAGTAGCTTCTATATTAAAGTTAATTAATATTAATTATTGCCAAGGTCGTAGGGCACTTTTTATATTTTCAATAATTTTAGTTACTAAAATTATAGTAAAATATAAAATTAAAAAAAGAAAAACGAACAAAATTGTTTCTATTGAGGCATAAATATATATAATAAAATTTTCTGGTTTTCTTTGAGGGAATAAGTTTGGGTTTAGTAAAAAGATTAAAAAAGTGATTGGCATTATTTGAAGGAGGATTGTTAGTTTTTCTTTTATTATTAAAGAGGAATCTGTTAATGTAGATGAAATAGCTGAAAAATATGCAAATATTACTATTATAGCGCCAATATAAATTATTGAAAAAGTTAAGAAGATTCAAGTTCTGTGTGACAAGTATAAAGTTATAGCTAACAAAATGTTAGTAGCAACAACAGTCAAACATAAGTTAATTGGTGTCTTGAAAAATGAAGCTAGAGTTATAAGTGAAAAAATAAAAAAATTAATGGCTGTCATTTGTAAACAAGCAGTGCTTAAATTTAACTTCAAAGGTTAATGTTTCTAAAACTGGTTCACAATATTCTACCTCATCAATAAATGCATATATACAAGAAGATTCAAACAACATCTACAAAATGTCAGTATCAGATAGAGGCTTCTAAACCAAAGTGATGAGTTTGACTAAAATGTGCTTGTTTTATTCGTAGGAAGGAAATTAAAAGGGCAGAAGTGCCAACTAAAACATGAAGGCCATGGAATCCAGTTGCTACATAAAATGTAGATCCAAAAATTCTGTCAGAAATTGAGAATGTGGCTGCTTTATATTCTTGAGCTTGAAGAAAGGTGAAGTATATGCCTAAGAAGATAGTTAGGTATATTGCTGTATTAGTATCTTGACTATTATTTTCTATAATTGCGTGATGTGCTCAAGTGACAGTAATTCCTCTAGATAACAAAATTGCAGTGTTTAATAATGGCACAGAAAAAGGATCGATTGGGTTAAGAGCTAAGGGTGGTCAAGAACATCCGATTTCGATTGAGGGAGCAAGGCTTCTATGAAAGAAAGCTCAGAAAAATCCTAGAAAAAAAATTACTTCAGATGTAATAAAAACAATTATTCCTACTTTTAAGCCATTTACTACGATTGTAGTATGTTTGCCTATGTATGTGCTTTCTCGAACAATATCTCGTCATCATGTATATATGTTTAGTAAGATAAGGCTTAAAGTTATTAGTAATGGCATTAAATTTTTTGTGTGAAATCAATCTCCTAGGGCAGCAAAAAGTGCTAATGCAGCTAGAGCGCTAGTGAATGGTCATGGTCTTAATTGAACAAGGTGGTAGGGTTGACGAATCATTCAACTAGGTTGATTAAATAAATTTAAGGGATGAGGAAGTAGTATATCAAATTAAAATTTTAAAAATATAAATTATAATTAATAGTCTTAAGATAGAAAAAATTCATGGTAATGGAGATAATTGTGGCATTGAGAGGTACATTGATGTTCTTTTAGTTTGACAAACTAATGTTCTTTAAACTAACCTATCTATTAAAATTTATTTAAGGTCTTCGTCTGAAAAAGGTATTAAGGTAGGGATTTCATCTAAATTTAATTCATAAAGTGTTGTTGGGTGTGATGGTAAATTTTGGGGGTCTGTTAAACTGCGATTAAGATTAATTTCGGTAATATTTCTATTTAAAAGGTGGGCAGTTTCTTCTGTTAATGGCTCACCTTTTCATAATAAAATAGCGGCTGTTTTGTTAAAAATAGACTCTTGGTATTGAATTTTTGCTTCCCATGCGTATTGCATAGCAAGAGCTTGCCGAAGGTTTTGAATTCAATGAGCTGCTTTGTTAAATTTAAGTATAAAAGTATCTAATTCATTAAAAAATGAGGGAGTTTCTGGATAGCTTGCAGAGGATAATAGTTCCTTAGAAAGTGTAGTGAGTGCAGTTGAAATACGTATAAAAATATCTTCAGACATTGATCAGGGTTTAAATATATCTGGATTTGATAATGAAATGGATTTTATTAACCAAGCACAAAAATAAATTGGGTGTGTTGCATGAATAACAACTGGTATGTTTGCATGTCCTGTTCCGCAAAGCTCTATGCAAAACCCAGTAAACTGTCCTGTTAGATTTATTCTAATATTAAATTGGGATGATGTCCCAGGGATTGTGTCGGCTTTCAGGGCTAATCTTGGTACTGCAAAGGCATGAATAACATCATTACTAGATATAATAAATTTAAGTTTAGTCCAAGCAGGCAATACTAACTCATTATCTACATTTATTAATCGGTAATTTGAGAGTGAAACATTTAATGTGTCAGGGTCTTGATGTTGGGTTAGATAGGAATCAAAAGATAAATTTTTTAATAATGGAATTCAAGGTGTATACTCGTATGTTCAGTATCACTGATTTCCAGTAACTTTGATAACTAGTCCGTCATTAGGAGGAGTTTCTTCCATTCAAAAAGGTCTTATAATTTCTTCTTCAAAGAGGTCGTTATTTTGTATAGTATAGGGGGTTTGAATTTGAGTTCAAGTTTTTGCTGAGTCATGTAGGTATAAAATTGAAATTGATGGTACAGCTAAAGCAATAAGTAATAGTACAGGTAATGTAGTTCATAATGTCTCAAGTAGTTGATGATCAGAAAATTTTAGAAATGAAGAGTCGTTAGTTGCAATAATAAATAGTAAATAAAGTACAAACCCTAATACAAAAGATGATACTAGTAGACCTCAGTCGTTTAATCATATAAGGTCGATACTATTTGGAGAGTTTGCTTCTTGAAAATAAAATTGGAGTCATTGTGACATCTAACCAGGCGATAGCGCTATATGATGTTTAACAGACATTTGCCGATTCATGGCTTCTGGTTAAAGGGTGAATTATTTTAGGTAGGTGATTAAAGTTATGGTGAGCGGGAGGTATAATATTATCTGCTCCTCACTCGAGTGATGTTTTTATACTCGAAATTATAACAATAGGTCGGATTGCCACTATTGATTCTCAAATAATATAAAAAAATAAAAAAACTGAAATTAGTGATATTATTGCACCAAATGAAGCAATAGTGTTTCAAGGAGTTATTGTGTCTGGGTAATCTGTGTATCGTCGAGGTATACCAGCAGCACCTAAGAAATGTATAGGAAAGAAAGTTAAATTGACTCCAACAAATATTAGGCAAAATACAATTTTTGATCAGCGTTCATGTAGGGCGATTCCTGTTATTAATGGGTATCAGTTATAAAATCCTGCAAAAATCCCGAACACTGCTCCTATCGAAAGTACATAATGGAAGTGGCCAACAGTATAGTAAGAATCATGAAACATAACATCTAATGAGGCATTAGACAATATAATTCCAGTAATACCCCCTAAAGTAAAAAGGAAAAGAAATCCAAGTGTTCATAAAATAGCTGTTGATCAAACTATTTTTTTTGTCCTTAGAGTTGCTAATCAAGTAAATACTTTAATTCCAGTAGGAACAGCAATAATTATTGTAGCAGCTGTAAAATAGGCGCGAGTGTCTACATCTATTCCAACAGTGTATATATGATGTCCTCAAACAATTAGCCCTAAAAGGCCAATTCCTATTATTGCATAAACTATTCCTAATGGTCCAAATCTCGATTCTTTTTTTACCTCGTGAGGGATCACTTGGGAAATAATTCCGAATGCTGGAAGAATAAGAACATATACTTCAGGGTGACCAAAAAATCAGAATAAATGTTGAAATAAAACAGGGTCTCCTCCTCCTATAGGGTCAAAGAATGAGGTGTTTAAGTTTCGATCAGTTAAAAGTATAGTAATGGCAGCTGCAAAGACAGGTAATGATGCTAGAAGTAGAAATATAGTTACTAATAAGGATCAAACAAATAAAGGTATGTGGTGAGCTTTAAAAGCTTTATGTCGTATATTATATGCAGTTACTATAAAATTAATTCTTCCTAGAATTGAGCTAATTCCTGCTAAATGAAGTGAAAAAATAGCAAAGTCTACTGCTGGTCCAAAATGTGCAGTATTTGAAGCTAAAGGAGGGTATAGTGTTCATCCAGTTCCTGCTCCACCTTCTAGGATTGTTCTGGCAACTAGGCATGTAAGCGCTGGAGGTAATAATCAAAATCTTAAATTGTTTAGTCGTGGAAATGCTATATCGGGAGATCTTAACATTAGAGGAAGTATTCAGTTGCCAAACCCGCCAATAAGAATAGGTATTACTATAAAAAATAGCATAATTAATCCATGAGCGGTAATGATGGTGTTATAAACTTGTTCGTTAACTATTCAATTGCCTGGTTGTGATAATTGAGTTCGAATTATTATTCTAAAGGAGGCACCTAGCATTCCTGCTCAAGTTCCTAAAAAGAGGTAAAGAGTTCCAATATCTTTATGGTTGGTGGATCAAATCCATCGCATTATGTAATTATTGGTACTAATGGAGAAAGGGCTAGCAAAATGCAAGCAGATAATTTAGTAGGCATAATAATTATTTGCTTTATTTGTTGTCAGTTAATATTAATTAAGAGATTACAATAGAAAACTGTAGCTAATGAAGAGGACAAAATAAAAATAAAATTAAGATAAAGTGGTAGTGTGTATGAAAATACAATAATAGATTCTAATTTAGCAAAAAATAAGCAAAACGGGGGAATACTAGCTCTTGTTAAAATTACTAAAGTTAATGACAATACTAATGTATTTATGTAGTTTGACCTTAATGTTGATTGGTTAGCCATAAGAAGAATTCATAAAGCTGTAGTTGTAACTAGTAAGTATGTTAAAAGATATATATACCCTAGTATTTGTGAAAATAAAATAGAGGCTAATACTCATTGACTTGAGGCAATTGATGATGATAATATGATAACTCGAAATTGGGATGTATTAATAGCAACTGTCAAACTTAATAGTATTCTAGTTAAGGTAATTAATATTACTATATGTCAGAGATGTTCTAGTTGTGTTAGACTTGCTAGCAAAATAAGTGGTGGGATTTTTAAGACTGTAAAAAATATAAATAAGGTTGTTCAGTCTAATGATGGGATAATTTGAAGAGCTCAAAAATGGAAGGGTGGTAAACCTATTTTGTACAAAATTAAGCACAAAATTATGATTGGTACTTTAATAGAATGCATTGAGTTATTTAATAATGGGAAAAGTATTAGTAACAAAATTGCTGCTATAGATTGGTGTAAGAAAAATTTTATTACAGCCTCAAAATTAAGCCTAACCTTAGTCTTAATAGTAAAAAAAATTATTAATGCTGTCATAATTTCCATGATAACTCAAACATAAAGTCAGTTTGGCACTGTTAAAGAAATCACGCTTAAAGTTACTATAAAAAAAGAAAAAAAAAGAGTTACAATGGTAGTATTCATATAGATAAAAAAAGAGTCGAACTTTAAAATTTGTTGGTTAGAAGCCAGTAATTGTCCTACTTATCTATTAGATAGTTTTTTATTATTCTGCTCAGTCTAGTGAACCTTCAAATCATTCATGGAGCAGTCCTAGTAATAGAATAAAAAAAATTAAAGGCAAGGTTATTATAAAAAATATATAATAAAATGTTGTTGATAATGGAATAGGAATTAGTAAAACTAATTCGATATCAAAAATAAGAAAAATTACTGCTAGTAAGAAAAACCGGGTTGAAAATGGAAGGCGTGATGGAATTTTTGGATCGAATCCGCATTCGAATGGCGACGCAGTTTCACGGCTTTTTTGTTCGTATTCTCTAATTAGTAAGGTTACTACGATTATAACAAAAGCAATGGTAGTACAAATTGTGCAATAAAGAAGTAGGGACATTACTAATGATTAGTTAAAATAAAGAGACTAATAAGTAAAATTGTGCAAGTAAAATTGATATTGGTAGCATTGATTTTCAAGTAAAATTTATTAGTATATCGTATCGGATTCGTGGTAATGAAGCTCGAGTAAACAAGAAAAAAAGGAAAAACCACGCTGTGAATAGCATTATAACTATAAAATTTAGTAATTTGAAAAATGAAAAAGCTCTGCATAATAAACCAGCAGAAATTATAGAAATTATTAAAATTCTTGTGTACTCAGCTATAAAAATAATAGCAAAGAGAGCCCCCCCATATTCTGTATTAAATCCAGAGACTAATTCAGATTCTCCTTCCGCTAAATCAAAAGGAGTACGGTTTGCCTCGGCTAAAATTGTAAAGCTTCATAAAAAAATAATAATAGGTTGTATTAACAATGCTAAAAATGAAGATGTTTCTGATGAGTGTCAAAAGTCTAGATGTTTAGCTATGAATAAGAAAGATAGAATAATTAGTACTATGCTAACTTCGTATGAAATTGTTTGTGCAACCCCTCGTAGAGCGCCTAGTATAGAATATTTGGCGTTTGATGCTCATCCGGAGAGAAATACAGGATAAATTGATAAGCTTGTTAGAAATAAAAATACAAGAAATGGAATTTTACATAACAAAGATTTTGTAAAAATAGGTAGAAGAGATGTTAATGTTAATGCAAGAATGAATGATAAAAGTGGGCTTAACAAAAAAATTGTATAATTAGCTGACGATGGCGACGATTTTTCTTTAGCTAATAATTTTATAGCATCGGCCAATGGTTGTGGAATACCAAAAATCCTTACTTTAGTTGGGCCTTTACGAAGTTGGGAATATCCTAGAATTTTCCGTTCTAATAAAGTATAAAAGGCTATAGCAATAAGGATTAATACTATAGATAAAAAGGCTGAGAGAATTGCTGGCATCATTATATCTTAACAAAGTTACTTATCGAATGCAAGTCGATTGTTCTTTTTAAACTAAAAATATCAGAAAGCGGAGAGCCGGTCTTTTACTCCCAAAGCAAATGTTTAGATAAACTCCTTTCTGGAGGCGTGTAAAGCAGTTATGCTTTTATTTATGATTTCAAATCAGGACTAGCACGCTGGGTGGCTATAGGTGGCTTAACCATAAATCGATCCTAAGTCGAATACATTTATCTGTCAACCTATTTATGTTATGAACGAGAATGAGAACGAGTGGTGTCATTTTAAATTTTAAACCTTAAAATTTAACAAAAGTAGGTTGAACGTAGTCAGCCTACTTTTATTTATGTTAGAATTTAATTGATACATTTATATAGAAAATAGTTGTTGTTGATTTTTTGGATTTTTTGAGGTGGTTTTTTTATTCAATTTAGAAGATTTTGATTTATTCTATTTAAAAAGTAAAATTAATCTGTTGTTAAATTACTAAATATATTTGTAGGTTAATTTAACATGTAGTGACAAAATTTTAGCATTAAAGAATGGTAGCTAAAATAGAAGATTTAATCTAAGATTTAAAAATAATTAAAGTGTGGTGTATAAGTTTATCCCTATTAAAGTTAAAAAATAGCTAAAAGTTGTGTTTTTTTGAAAATTCGCAAAGGGTACCTCCTTTGTGTAAAATTTTGTTATTGGGTTTTCGTTATGAAGGTTATACAAGTTTTTTGGTTTGGTAAGGGATTTTAAAACAATGGCTAAAAAAGTGGTTTTAAATTGATAAAAAATAGAAGATTTAACCTAATATTTAAAAATAATTAAAGTGTGGTGTATAAGTTTATCCCTATTAAAGTTAAAAAATAGCTAAAAGTTGTGTTTTTTGAAAATTCGCAAA